CATTCCAACGCTCCTTTTCGCCATGCATAAACCAAACCAACAACTAAGATAAGCACGAAAATGAGAGCTTCTATAAATACGGATACCCCCAATATATCGAAACTCAGTGCCCATGGATAAAGAAAAACGGTTTCAACATCAAAAACAACAAAAACTAAAGCAAACATATAATAACGTATTCGAAATTGTAACCAAGCATCGCCCATTGGTTCTATACCCGATTCATAACTCGAAAGTTTCTCTGGCCCTTTGCTAGTCGGGGCTAAAACTCCCGAAATTAGAAATGCCAAAATAGGAATAACACTTGATATTATTAGAAATGCCCAGAAAATATCATATTCGTAAAGCAGAAACATAGAGGAACTCCTATGAATGTGAAAAATATACCCGATTAGTCGATTCAATTGAATGAATTGTCAAGCCATCCATAATTGTTTAGTCAAAACAACAATTCATTTTTATTGACCCATCTAATTTCGTTTGTTGGCTGTGGTACATGTCTCGTTTCCAGATTCATCAATAGTAATTCTATTTCCATTAAGCTTACTTACCTATTTTCGATATAGATAGAGTAGTTATGAATATACACCGCTCTTATACAAAGACGCTCTTATACAAAAGAAAAACACTTGCGTGCCTTCACCGCCCCTTCCGATGCATTTTTTCGAAAGCTAAAGAAAAAGAATTCAAACAAAATAGAATTCGACCTTTTAGTATTTTCTTTCGAATAGTTAGAATTCTAAATTCTAATTGAAATATTTCTATCTATTTTTTATATTCTATATCGAACTATTATATTCTATATCGAATCTCTATTCTAATAGAATAGAGATTCGATTATTTAGTTTATTCTATTTATATTTTTTTATGTTTATAACTCGTTTATAACTAGACCCCTCAAAGAGGAGGACCCTCCTTCTTTTTTTCTTAGTGATTCAGAATAAGGAGTCAGATGTAGGAAAACGCCTCGGAATTTGGATCTCGGAATTGAGAGTAGTATTAGTCCTGGCTTGGTATACTCTTTTTCTTTGTTTATTTTAGTAGAATCCACCAGAACAGATCTAGGATATTGATTGAATACGGAAAGATAAGACTGCGTGTTTTTTACTTTGGTAGATAAGGTAGACCAAGAAAAAGACGATTTGACAATTTTGAGAATTCCATTTCTCAAAGATCCTCGTTTTTCAAACTTTGGCTTATCGACAAATAAATGAGGTCGCTCCTAGATTTATGTGACTTACTCTTAGATTCGATTAAGATTGGGTTAGGTTAGAGTCTGTAACCCGTTTCATGTCATAGTTTTGACTCCAAAAATCCTCCAGCATTGCGTAGGTATACCAAAGAAGTTTGACTTCTTTTTTTCTTTGTGGTCAGTAAAAAAAAATCCATCCGTATGTAATTTCCCCGCGAGGATTAATGAAGAAAGAATAAAGGTTGGCTGTACTTTATCTGAATATGAGAAAAAAAAAATACCAATTGGGTTTTCTGAAATAGGCTTTGGTTTTCAGTTTTATTATGTTCTGCTCTGAGCGATCCCCACGAGGGGCCTGTGAGAATGGTTTTTTCATGGTTTTTTCGATGAAACAAGCAACCGGGCAATCAGTTACAAATAACAAAGAATACATGAATTAATCAGGAAATGAAAAGGATACCCTTTTTGTATTGTATTTTCCATTTTTAGTAGGGCTATACGGACTCGAACCGTAGACCTGCTCGGTAAAACAGATCAAACTGATTATTATCAAAATGATTCGAACTGTTTCAAAGACCCAACATGCCTTTTTTTTGCATTGGGCTCTTTCATTAACTGATATAAATATCAGTTAGTCTGCCATCTTTTTTCTTGCTAATAAGGAGATGGCTCCCTGTGCTCTGATTCATTATTTTTATTTCGACTCAGGAGCATTACCAAAGTGTTTCAAAGAAGGATTATCTTGACGTAGGTCTGCTTCTTGCCGAAATCAGATCAACCTAAGTTAAATGGAGGCCCTATCGACCTGCTTAAAAAACCAAATATGAAACTTCCTACACCTTCAAGTTCATAGGGCGAAAAGAGAATTTTTTGAGTTCCTTATACTCATTAAGGCCTAGCATTGAATAGGCTGGGTATTCACCTTATCAATATCTCAAATCCAGGATGGGTTCCATTTGGCGCTCTTAAATAGGCGCCCGAATCGAACCGAGAACCTTTTGTCAGGCTATTGTTCTCTTGTTCCCTAAACGTTATGGAGTAAGACATCGATTTTTCAATAAGATCAATTCTTTTGATTCCATGCTGGGATGGACTCCCCTGAAAAACATTGGCGCGCGTGTAAACGAGGTGCTCTACCTAACTGAGCTATAGCCCTTGTGTTTGTGATACATATTTTATCATATTATGTAGATAATTTCTTGTCAAGATGAATATTAGATGATTCAAGACATATCCTCTTTGATCTCTTTGAGTAGTGGTATTGCTTAGAAGTAATATTGTATTTATAATTCATCGATGTGATGATTT